AAAATAAGAGGCTTAGCCCTAGCCCTGAAAAGCATAATATAGAGAGATCTTTTTTATCGAATGTTGGAAATTTCTGTTTAGGGTAGAAGGAAATCCAGGAAAAAAGAAGGTTGAGGTAGAAAAACAGGCTTAGGACTGAGCCTAAGATTAAAGTGAGGTTAAGAAGTAGATGTGTTTGAGATATTAAGATTTTTATCCCTACTCATTTTATGAAGAATCCTCTCATGGGGGGCAATCCTCCTAGGGATAGAAAAGAGATAATTAAAATAAGGGCTTTTGGTGATTTTAAGGAGAAACGCCTGAGGTTCGGTTTTATACAATAAAGGAAGATAGATGAGGATAGGAAGAAGTAGATCGTCATATATTGAATCATGCCATATATTCTAAATATCCCTAAGGCAAGGATCCACCCTAGGTGGACTAAGGAAGAATAGGCTATAATAGTGCGAATTTGGGTTTGAATTACCCCCATTACCCCTCCCACTAGGGTTGATATAGAGATTATTACTATTCTTACAGTATTAAAAGAAAAAAATTTAGTGAATAGAAGCATAGGGCCAATTTTTTGAAAAGTGTTTAGGAGAACACAGTTTCTTCATGAAATTCTTCTTATGATGCTGGGTAACCAGATATAGAAAGGGGCTAGGCCTATTTTAATAGCGATTGCTAGGAATAGAAGGATATCAGGAAAGTAATTATTACTGGTGAGGCTTAGACTAAATCAGGTTTCTAAGAAGATTAGGCTAAAGAAAGATCCCCCTAAAAATATGCCGGAGCCAAAAGCCTGGATTAAAAAGTATTTTATTGTAGCCTCAAGGGTTTGATTTTCCTTTATGTCTACTATTAGGGGCAAGAAGCCAAAGAGATTTATCTCTAACCCAATTCAGATGATAACTCATCTGGGGGAAAAGATTATGAAAAAGATCCCTAAAAATATAAAGAATGAAAAGAAAAAGTAAATAGGCCACATTATTTTATTCAATCGAAGGAGCCTTCTTTTCATTCGTAAATTACTCCTAGTATTAAGATTAGGAAAATAAGGGATCTTGAGATAATAATATTTAAGTCTGTTTTGTTTAGGTAGTTAACTAAGGGAAAAAGTAAAACTAGCTCAATGTCAAAAACTAAGAAAATAACTGTCAGGAGGAAGAATCGTGTCGAGAAGGGGACACGTGGCCTTTTTACTATAGAGAAACCACATTCAAAGGGGAGAAATTTTTCAAAGTTGGTGTTTTGGCGAAAGTGGAGAAAGAAAATTGTAAAGATTAGGAAAGAAATAATGATAAAGGCAAACAAGGAAGCAAAAAAATATAGTATCATTCATGTAAATGAAAGATCATATTTCCTAATTAACAGTTAGACGTTATTATTACACGAGAGGAAAGAATAAGTTAATACTCGAATTAAAGTTAGCAGCTTTAATTTTATTTCCTCAACTAGAGCCAGTAGGCCATCTTTAAATTAAAAATTTAATGCTCGTAGCTTCCTAGTTATGCCCCTCACCAGTAGATAGATAGGAAGAGGAAAAGTCATACGACATCTACAAAGTGTCAGTATCAAGCTGCGGCTTCAAAACCAAAATGGTGTCCCTTTGATATCTGATTCATTAAGATTCGGATTAGGCAGATTAATAGGAAGGTAGTCCCGATGAGAACATGAAGGCCGTGGAATCCTGTAGCTACAAAGAATGTTGTTCCGTAAACCCCATCTGCAATTGAGAAAGAGGCTTCATAGTATTCTCTAGCTTGAAGGCCTGTAAAATATATTCCTAAAAGTACAGTGAAAAGCAGTCTTTGCAGTGTGCCTTTTATATTGCCTTCTATAAGGCTGTGGTGACATCACGTTACTGTTACTCCCGATGAGAGAAGAACAGCTGTATTCAGGAGGGGTACTCTGAATGGGTTGATTACAGCAACCCCAGTTGGGGGTCATCTGCCTAGCTCAATATCTGGTACGAGGCTTCTATGGAAGAAAGCCCAGAAGAAAGCTGCAAAAAAACATACCTCAGATGCAATAAAAAGGATTATGCCCCAGCGTAGACCTGAGGCAACTGCTAGAGTATGGTAGCCTTGAAATGTTCTTTCCCGGATGACATCTCGTCATCATTGGGTTAGGGTTAAGATAATTAAAAGGAGGCCTAGAAGTATTAGTGGTATGAACCCTAGGTGGAGTCAGGCGGCTGTCCCAGCAGTAAGGAAAAACGCTCCTAGTGAACAAGTTAAAGGTCAGGGTCTAAATTCTACTAGGTGAAACGGGCTTCGTAACATAATTTTACTCAAATGAATTTGGAAAACGAAAATTTCCTGTGTTCTTTACACTAGTAAAACTGGGAGGAGGCTACTTACAAGTGTCGAACCTCTAGGTTTTTTTACTATAGGCATAGGAGGCTCTCTTAGTATAGAAGTACACTTATTTTCCAAATAAGAAGGAAGGAATCTTAGAGGACCGAGATAGAGATGAATAAGGTACTTGTTAAGGAATAACAGTAAGTGGTAAATGGTTGGGGGGACTGGTATACACCCCTACTAGAACATATAGGTACGTGGAAGTAGGAATTAGTATACCTTTGTTGCTGAGAAGCTTAGGTAAGCGAGACATTGAAGATGTTTAGACGGGTATATCCCCTTGGCAGACAATACCTTATATTATTATATACTATTTTACGTCATCAACGTAATCCGTTCTGCCGGTGTGGTATCTTAGTAACAGGGTGTTATACCTAGGGTTGGGTCGAAACCAACTTCGAATTATCGTCTATTACTGGGTGGGAAGTAGCCTTATTTTATAGATGCAAACTATACTTTTTTGTTAAAATACCTACCCTAAGACTTTAAGTTAAAGAAACTAAAAACCTTCAAAGTTTTATATGTGTATCACAAGTTTTGTCAAATAGGAGTAGTCTAGTTACTTTTACAAGGTATATATAGCTGTGCAAATCAGCATTTGATTTGTATATATGAAAAGGATTTTGTGTTAGTATGTTAGAATTCATTAGGGTAGATTACTGAAAAGGGGTGGTTAAAAGTAAAGTAGGAAATAGATATTTTTAATATTTGTACCTTTTGTATAATGTTTTGTTTAGAAGATAAGTGGTTATTGATTCTCGAATTTTAAAGATCTATAAGTAAGAGGAGTTAATGTAGAAAAATTATTCCTAATTTACTTATAGGAGTGATATTCTTGTCGTTTTAAAGGATAGCTAGTTTATTAGGAGAGAGGTTTTGCCTTTTTAAATGATTTAAGTTGAATAAAAAGGGTAATCTTTTTTATGTTATATAAATATAGGTGTATAGTATGGGTATTTGTAGACTTGAAAATAGTTTTTAAAAGGAGTATGTTGTTATTTATATCAGACATATTGGAAAATAATTAGAGTGTTTTATTTTTGTACTAAGAGTAGGTCAAGAATCTCGGGGTTATTTATTTATGATAAAATTAGTATTGTTATTGTTATGTAAGTTAGAAGTTGTCTTTTGGTAAAAGGGGTAGAATAGGAAAATGGATTTATGAATTCGGCAAAAAAAGTTTCGACTGTTTATCAAAAACATTTTTTTTTGTAAACATAAAAAATAGAGCCTGCACAATGATTTAAATTGCCGTGGTATTTTGACCATGCTAAGGTAGCATAATCATTTGGTTTTTAATTGAGATCTGGCATGAAGGGTTGAACGAGAGCTTTCCTTTATTAATCTATTGGTAAAATTTAATTTTTAGGTGAAGAAGCCTAAATGAAAGAAAAGGACAAGAAGACCCTATCGAGTTTTATTATTTTAGTATATACATATACAGCAGAAATTTGGTTGGGGCAACCAAAGAATTAACTTCTTTTTAGAGTGGTTGAAGTAGGTAAAGAATTTTTTAAAAAATGAGGAAGTTACCGTAGGGATAACAGCATTATTTTTTTTTAGAGCTCTAATCGAAAAAAAAGTTTGTGACCTCGATGTTGGACTAAGATAACCTTAGGGAGTAGAAATTCTAGGGGGTTGGTCTGTTCGACCATAAAAATCTTACATGATCTGAGTTCAGACCGGCGTGAGCCAGGTTGGTTTCTATCCTTTACAAGAGTAGTTTATGTTAGTACGAAAGGATTATATAAATTTTTTGTTAGGGTGGCTGAAGTAGGCGTTAAATTGTAAATTTAAAAATAATGGATCATTTCCTAACATATAAATAGTAGATGATTTACACAAATTTTTGATATTTGAGAGGAAAGTTTGACTCTTTTTTTATATGGGTCTTTTAGTTTGTACAAATATTAAATTGCAAGTTTAAAGAGGTGGAGTCACAAAGACCTTGGAAAGTAAGCTAAAAAAGCTGTTGGGTTCATACCTCAAAAATACTAAGGTCTTTCTGTAGTTTGATTTTGGCTTTAAAATAGTGGTTAGACTGAAGTCTCATGGTAGTTTTGATGAAAAGGGAATAGGAAAAAATAAAAAAAAATTAAAAATAGGTTTTGTTTTTAGTAGCTAATATAGAGTATAGGTTGGTATTTCTCAACACCAGTGCAGAAAGTTAAATATTAAGGTTACTTAGATTTATAAGTTTATTATGGGGTAGCTAATTTTGTGCCAGCAGCTGCGGTTAAACAAATGCCCCTAACTATTTGTTTTTGGTAATATTATAAGTTAAAGAGGTTTATTATTTATTTTTTAAGGTAGGTAGAATTTTTTAAAGGGCGAGTCCTTAGAATAAATATAGCGGATAATGAAATTTAGGTATAAACTAGGATTAGATACCCTATTATTCTTAAGGTAAATTATTACTTGGTTATTAGAGGTAGATACCTGAAAACTAAAAGATTTGGCGGTTCTTTATATTCAGGGGAACTTGTTGTTTGATATGATAATCCCCATTTATCTCTTTTCTTTTTGGTTTGTGTATTTCCGTTATCGGTTTATTTTTAGAAAATATTGTAAAAAACAAAAAACATAATTGTTTAATTTCAGGTTAAATGCAGCCTATAGAAAAGTACAAATGAGTTACATTAAAGAGAAAAGTCTATATATTTAGTGTGTGTAGTTCAGGACTTGAAAGTAATAAGAAAAAACTAGTTTTTTTGAAAGTAGAGAAAAGAATGTACATATCGCCCGTCGCTCTCATGTGTGAGATAAGTCGTAACATAGTAAGGTTAGTGGAAGCTGGTCTTAGGTTAAGCTAGCAAAAATAATGTGTTTGATTTAGGATCAAAAGGTAGAAGTAGGCTTCTGTTTAATATTAAGATGGCAGAGTAGTGCCCTAAAGTTAAGGTTTAGAAAGGAAGTAATTCTCTTAATAATGTGAGGGGCAGTTTCTATTATTTTTTCTATGATTTGTGTATTGTTAGCTGTTGCTTTTTTTACTCTTTTTGAGCGAAAAGTATTAGGTTATATGGCCCTTCGGAAGGGCCCCAATAAAGTAAGACTTATGGGGTTACTCTTACCTTTTGCAGATGCCATTAAACTGTTTACAAAGGAGTTTAATATACCTATAAAGGCTAATTTCTTAGTTTTTATTGGGGCCCCGGCAGTTAATTTTTTTCTTATGCTTTTGTTATGATTGCTTTTTCCTATCTTTTTTGCAGGTCAGGCCTTTTTTTTAGGTCTTATTTTTTTTTTATGTGTTTCAAGGCTTGCTGTATATGCTTTGATAGCCGCCGGATGGTCTTCAAATTCTAAGTATACCTTTTTAGGGGCGTTACGGAGTATTGCTCAAACTATTTCTTATGAGGTAAGAATAGTATTTATTTTACTTTTTTCTGTTGTTATTTTTTCTTCGTTTGACCTTTCTACAATGCTAAGAAAGTCTGTATGGGTTGTGGTTTTGTTTTTACCATTGGGGTTTATGTGAGGGTTAACTTGTTTAGCAGAGACTAACCGGGCCCCTTTAGATTTTGCGGAAGGTGAGTCAGAGTTAGTTTCAGGTTTCAATGTTGAGTATAGGGGCGGCGGCTTTACTCTCGTTTTTATGGCTGAGTATGGGAGAATTCTCTTTTTAAGAATAGTAACGAGGGTCCTTTTCTTTGGGGCGAGAAGCTTTGGTTTAGGAGGGGCGGTTGAGCTAATAACTATGAAGGTCCTTTTCTTTTCTCTTTGTTTTATTTGGCTTCGGGCAGCCTATCCCCGGGTTCGATATGACGCTCTAATAGATGTCACCTGAAAGATTTTTTTACCTGTTTCTATCAGGGTCTTATTTATTTCTATAATGATAAAGGTTTATATTTAGTTCAATAACACAATGTGAATGATAGTTTCCAATACTATAGTTTTTTTTTAACTATTATTGAATGATATTTTCATGTATCTTAGTTTTGTTGGTTTTGATGGGATCTTTTTTCCCTTTGTTATCTCAACCTTTTTCTTTAGGGGTAATACTCTTTTCGGTAGCCTCTTTATTGAGGCTTTTATTTAGGGGGGTGCTTAGTTCTTGGGTGGGAATAATTTTATTTTTAATTTATGTGGGAGGTATACTTGTAATATTTATTTTTGTTATTAGATTTCTTCCTAATATTTCATTTCCTTTTGTTTCTTTCTTTATTAGATTTATCATAGCTGTTTTTTTGTCTTTACTTATTGGGGGATTTAATTTTTATAGTTGGTTTGTTTTAAAAAGGGAGGTAGAAACTCTTTATCTTAGAAATTTTTTTCTGGATAGAGCTAACTTATCTGTATATCTTGGTCTGGTATCTATCCTATTTGTAATTTTGGTTGGGGTAGCTACTTTGTGTTTTAGTCAAAAAAATACTATACGAGGGTATAAGTAGTATGTTTAGTTCTTTACGAAAGACTCATCCTTTATTAAAAATTGTGAGAAATGTTATAGTTGATCTTCCTTCTCCTAGAAGAATTTCGTTGTGGTGAAATTTGGGTTCTTTATTAGGTGTGTGTTTAGTAATTCAAGTTGTTTCTGGTCTTTTTCTTTCTTTTCACTATTGTCCTTCAGCAGAGTTGAGGTTTGACTCGGTGGTACACATTATACAAAATGTTAACTTGGGTTGACTGTTGCGAAGGGTACATGTAAACTGTGGTACTTTTTTTTTTATTTGCTTGTATATTCATATTGGTCGGGGAATTTATTATGGCAGTTATATGAGAGTTTTTACTTGAAGCGTAGGGGTGGTTTTATTTATTATGACTATGGCTACGGCCTTTTTAGGTTATGTTTTGCCTTGAGGGCAGATATCTTTTTGGGGCGCAACAGTTATTACAAGGATGTTTTCTGCAATTCCCTATATTGGGGGGGGTTTAGTACAGTGGTTATGGGGGGGGTTTGCTATTGGAGAGGTAACGTTAGTACGATTTTATTCTTTACATTTTCTTTTACCTTTTGTTATCTGTGCTGTGACGATAATTCATATTTTATTTCTTCACCAGGGGGGTTCTAATAACCCTTTAGGTTTGGATAGGAATGCCGATAAAATCCCCTTTCACCCCTTTTTTTCTGTAAAAGATCTTATAGGGTTCTCTTCCACTCTTTTTTTTTTATTTTATCTTAGGTATTACTGGCCCGTGTTTTTGTGTGAGGCTGATAATTTTTTTTATGCTAATCCTTTAGTGACCCCTTCTCATATCCAGCCAGAGTGGTACTTTCTATTTGTTTATGCTATTCTTCGGTCTATCCCCAACAAATTAGGGGGGGTAATAGCATTGTTGATGTCTATTGTTATTTTATTTTTTATACCCTTTATACATTTTGGTAAATTTCTTAGGAATGGGATGTATCCTTTATGTCAGATTTTTTTTTGAGTATTTGTGGCAGACTTTTTTTTATTAACGTGAATTGGGGCTCGGGCAGTAGAGGCTCCCTATATTTTTTTAGGGCAGGTTTTCACTGGGGTGTATTTTGGCTTCTTTTTGTTACTCCCTGTAGCTCACCTTTACTCTGATAAGGTTTAACTATTATTATATTTATTTTGAAAGTAGATTAAAAGTATTGAGTTACTTAGTAGTTTGATAAAAGCTGTCGCTATTTTTGACTTACAAGACCAAAGTTTTATTAAACTATATATCAATGATTGAGTATCTAGTAGTGGTGGGTTTTTTTATAATAGTGGTTTCTTTGGTTGCTTTAGGAATTCAGAATAATCATTTGCTTAATTGCCTACTGAGTCTAGAAATACTATTATTGAGGATAGTATTTATTGTTTTTCTGGCTCTTTCGGTTAAAATACTAGATTTTTTGTTTCCTTTAGTTTTGCTTACCTTTGGGGCCTGTGAAGCTAGAATGGGCTTGGCGTTATTAGTAGTAATTCTTCGGTCCCAGGGGAACGATTTTATGTTATCTTCAATATATAAATGTTAGCAATAATCTTTTTTTTCCTTTCCAGGTATTGGGTTTTTATATGTGAGGTTAAAGGGTATTTTCTTCGGGTGTTTTTTTTGGTGAGCTTGTATTTGGGGTTTTCCTTCCTCTTTTTTTTCCTTTTTAACCCAGGGGTATCTATGATTTGGGGGGACGGGGTGTTCTTTTTAGACTCTCTGTCTATCCCCTTAGTTTTATTAACTTGTTGGATTTCTAGATTGATACTCCTGTGTAGGGGCCAGAAATCTTTATTATTTTTTACATCTGTTTTTGGTTTAAACTTTTTTTTAGTGTTTTTTTTTTTATCTCAAGAGATTGTGATATTTTATATTTTTTTTGAGGGTGCTCTAATCCCTACTATGTTTTTAATTTTAAAGTGGGGGGTTCAACCTGAGCGTTTACAGGCTGGTATATACTTGATGATTTATACTGTTTCTGCTTCTTTACCTTTATTTTTAGTTATTATACATTTAAAGGTACAGGGGATAGGGTGGTTTATAGATTTTAATTTTGAGAGTAACTCCCTACTATCTTTTTCTGAGAAGAATTTGTTATGGGGGGTGTTATGCTTAGCCTTTTTAGTAAAATTGCCCATATTCCCCTTACATTTGTGATTACCAAAGGCTCATGTGGAGGCCCCCATTGCCGGCTCGATGATTTTGGCGGCTATTTTGCTAAAGATGGGCGGTTATGGATTATTACGTTTTTCCTTTTTTTTACCTTTATCTTTATACTTCAGGAATTTTTTGTTTTTGCTAGGTAGGGTGGGGGGCATAATTACTAGCCTTATTTGTTTGCGCCAAACAGATGTAAAATGTTTAGTGGCCTATTCTTCTGTGGGACATATAGGTTTAATACTAGGGGGTATTATATCTAAAAGGGTCTGAGGGTTTAATGCGAGACTAAGAATGATGGTGGCTCATGGGTTATGCTCTAGGGGATTATTTGCTTTAGCAAATCATACTTATATGGGGACCCATACTCGGAGATTATATCTCAATAAAGGAGCTATTTCAATTTTCCCTGCCATATCGATGTGGTGGTTTTTACTTTGTGTCTGTAACATGGGTGCTCCCCCTAGCTTAGGCCTTTTTAGGGAGATTCTTTTATTTACAGTAGTTATTTCTTTTTTTTGGGGGTCAGTTATTACAGTAGCGGCGTTAGCCTTTTTTGCTGCTTGTTACAACTTATATTTGTTTTGTGCCACTCAGCATGGGAAGCTTCCCAGATTTCAGAATTCTTTGGTTGAAGGTGATTTAGTGAAGGCTCATTTATTTTGTTTTCTTCATTGGGTTCCTCTAAACTTATTGATTTTCTTTGTTTCAGTTAATTCTTTGTGGTGTTAAATTAGTTTAAGGAAAATGCTAAGTTGTGGTCTTAGGGATACATATGTATTTAACTATGAAATATGAAAAGGTTTTTGAGAAGAGGTATTTCTTTTTTTTTCTTTTTTTTTTGGTTTTTACAGGGGCTGCTTTTTCTTTTTTTTCTTCAAATAGGGTTCTTTTGTTTACTTGATTGGGGTTTAGTTTAAATAGTACTGTTTTTGAGTTTTCTATTATTTTAGATTTTGTGAGGTTACTATTTGGGGGGGTTGTAGTATTTATTTCTATGTGTGTGATAATATTTAGGGAGAGTTACATAAGAGGGGAATTTTATAAATCTCGGTTTAATTGGCTGGTCATACTTTTTGTCTTATCCATAAATTTTATAATTTTTGTTCCTAATTTAATGGCTGTGTTATTAGGTTGAGATGGTTTGGGTTTAGTTTCTTTTGTATTAATTATTTACTATCAGAGATATAAAAGGTATAATGCCGGGATATTAACGGCTCTGACTAATCGGGTAGGTGATGTATTTTTACTTCTAACTATCGTGTGGCTAGTAAATAGGGGTCAGTGGTGTTTTTTGTTTTTGAGAAAAGACATATATTTGGAAACTATTTGCCTATGTATTATATTAGCAGGTATAACTAAGAGAGCCCAAATCCCCTTTTCTAGGTGGCTCCCAGCAGCTATGGCGGCTCCCACCCCTGTCTCTGCTTTGGTTCATTCTTCGACTTTAGTTACTGCGGGTGTTTTTTTATTGATTCGTTTTTTTCCTATGTTGACACAGGTTTCTTATCTAAAGGAGAGACTATTTTTTGTAGGAAGTATAACAATATTGATAGCTGGTTTTAGAGCAATTTTTGAGTATGATATAAAAAAAATTATTGCTCTTTCAACTTTAAGACAGTTAGGGGTGATAATTCTTTCTCTAGGTTTAGGGGTAATAGAGTTAGCTTATTTTCATCTTCTTACTCATGCTTTATTTAAGGCTTTATTTTTTGTTTGTGCTGGGAGGCTGATTCATTGTTATTCAGACAATCAGGATGTGCGCTTGATAGGTTCTTTGTTTATATATACCCCTGTGACTTCTGTTTGTGTTAGTTGTTCTATTATGGCCTTATGTGGTGCTCCTTTTTTGGCTGGCTTTTACTCTAAGGACTTGATTATTGAGATGATCCTAGTTTCTAATTTTTCTTTTGTTAGGCTAGTATTCCTTTTGGCGGGGACGGTTTTTACGGTTTTTTATTCAGTAAAATTTTTTTATTTTCTTTTTTGAAAGGATTCAGATTCTCAGCCTTATTTTTACAAGGGGGATAATGGCTATTTTGTTGTTTTTCCAATATGTTTACTAGCCTTGGGTTCGATTTTTAGTGGAAACTTTTTTAGGTGGGTTAGTTTTAACTACCATTCTGTTCTTTTCTTACCTAGGAGCCTAAAGAGTTTTACTTGAGTGGTTATTTCTGTTTCTTTTTTTTTGGTTTTGGCGTGTAAGCCTTTTGCAGTAAAGGCCAATTTATTTTTTTATTGGGTTAGTTCATTATGGTTTATGGTTCCTATTTCTACTCAGATAGTGATTATTTTCCCATTGGCGGCTGGGTCTAGAATATACAAGGCATTGGATCAAGGGTGAAATGAGCTATTAGGCCCCAAGGGTCTTTATCGAGTTGGCTATTTATTAAGAGGTTTAGGACAATCTTTTCAATATAACCCGATTACTATTTTCCTTTTTATCATTCTATTTTTTAGTGTGGGGACACTTTTTATGGGACTCTAGTAATCTTTTTAGTAGCAATTAAGGTCATCTCTGTAGAGGGTAATCAGAAGAGAGAAAATGTAGGCTTGAATTAGGCCTACACCAAATTCAAAGAGGGAGTAGCCGACTTGAATTGGGATTATAAAAATAAGTCTTCAAGAGGAGAAAAGAAAGGAAGAGAGGTAGGATCCTAGTAGTCCTAGGACAATATGACCTGCTCCTATATTGGCTGCCAGCCGGATGGCTAAGGTTAGTGGTCGGACAATTATTCTAACTAGCTCAACAACTCTCAGGAAAGGGTTAAGGTAATAAGGGGCTCCTACCGGGAGGAGGTGAGCAATTATTTTTTGGGGTGTTTGTTTTATGCCCAAAAGGATTAAGGAGGTTCAGAAGGTTAATCTTAGGCAGAGGCTTAAGAGTAGGTGGCTGGAACAGCTAAATACGTAGGGGATTATTCCTCCTAGGTTACATAGGATTAGTCCACAGAACAAGGTACTTAACGTGATAGAAAATCCTGAGAAGGTAGACCCGAAGGAGCGCTCGCATTGTTCTATAATAATTTTTTTTGTGATCAAAAAGATGTAGGACCAAGAGGAGAAAAGTCAGAGATTTACGTTTTGAGTGAAAATTAATCAAAAAGAAAGAGTTCAAAGGATCAGGGCCATTTTTAGAAAAGTGAAGTTCATGTTGTCAAATCTGGAAAAAATGTCTATTATCATTTTCAATTTATTATTTTTTTTTTTTTTACTTCTGTGTTAAGAGAAAGTCTTTTTTTCTTTACCCACCAGTTTGTGATGATTAGAATTAGTAGGATAGTGAATAGAAGGAAATAAAAAGATGTTCATCTTATTGGGGAGACTTGGGGCATAAAAAGATGTTATACAACAATTTTAGCTTGACAAGCTATAGTAATTTTTTTACTAAACTTTTAATTTTTGTTAACTCAGTTTAGAAAAGTATTTATATTTACGGACTCAAGGGCAATAGGCATAAAGGAGTGGTTTGCCCCACAAATTTCCGAGCATTGTCCGTAAAATACTCCTGGTCGGGACACTGTAAAGTTTAGTTGGTTTAGGCGCCCGGGGATAGCATCAGCTTTTACCCCTAATGAGGGGATAGTTCAGCAATGGAGGACATCTTCAGAGGTAACTAGTAGTCGGATACTTACATTTATTGGTACTACCATTCGATTATTTGTTTCGAGGAGTCGAAATTCTCCTCTTAGTATTTGATCTTCATTTACTATAAAGGCGTCAAATTCTAGATTTTTGAGATCTGAATACTCATATGATCAATATCATTGATGACCGATTCTTTTTACTGTTAGGACTGGTTCGTATACTTCGTCTAGGATATACAGGAGACGAAGAGAGGGAAGGGCCAGGAAAATTAGAACAAAGGCGGGAAGAATAGTTCATACTGTTTCAATTTCTTTGCCTTCAAGGATGAAGCGACATGAATACTTTTCTGTGAGGAGGTTTACCGAGGCATACCTTACTAAGGAGACTACCAAAACGAGAATAAGTATAGCATGGTCATGGAAAAAGATTAGCTGTTCTATAAGAGGGGAGGAAGCTTCTTGTAGTTCGATTTGTCCTCAAATTCTCATTATTAGGCTAGAGTAAGGTAGATTGTTTCTGGGTGGTTATGGAAATCGACAGGAAGACGGCTGTCCCATTCTAGGTTAGTTGGTATGTGAGGTCTTCATATAACTCCCCGTTTGGCGATTAAGCTTTCTCAGAGAATTACCATGAAAAAGATAATGGCGATAAAGGAGATAAGAGATCCTATGGAGGAGATAATATTTCATTTTGTATAGCAGTCTGGATAATCAGAGATTCGGCGGGGTATTCCTCTTAGGCCTAGGAAATGTTGAGGGAAAAAGGTTAGATTTACACCAGAAAATATAATGAAAAAGTGAATTTTAGACCAGCGTTGATTTAATGTTAAGCCCGTGATTAGAGGATACCAGAAGGTAAATCCCCCAAATAAAGCAAAGACTGCTCCCATAGAAAGTACGTAGTGGAAGTGGGCTACCACATAATATCTATCGTGTATTATAATGTCTAGAGAAGAGTTAGATAGTATAATACCTGTGAGACCTCCTACTGTAAATAGGAAAATAAAGCCTAAAGCTCAAATTATAGGGGTCTCATATTTGAGATGGCTTCCGTGGATGGTGGCTAGCCAACTAAAAATTTTGACCCCTGTAGGGACGGCGATGATTATTGTGGCTGCTGTGAAGTAGGCACGGGTGTCAACATCTATTCCGACTACGAATATGTGGTGGGCTCAAACAATAAAGCCTAGTAGCCCAATAGCTAATATGGCGTAAATTATTCCTAGGGGACCAAATGTTTCTTTTTTGCAGGAGTAGTGGCTGACAATATGGGAGATTATCCCAAATCCTGGGAGAATTAGAATGTAGACTTCTGGATGGCCAAAAAACCAAAATAGGTGTTGGTATAAAATAGGGTCCCCCCCCCCCGCTGGGTCAAAAAAGGCGGTATTAAAGTTTCGGTCTGTTAGAAGTATTGTGATTGCTCCTGCAAGAACTGGGAGCCTTAGAAGTAGAAGAATGGCTGTGATTTTTACGGATCATACAAATAGCGGTAGACGTTCTAGCTGAAGCCCTTGTGATCGTATATTGATAACTGTGGTAATAAAGTTGATAGATCCTATGATGGAGGAGGCTCCTGCAAGATGGAGAGAGAAGATTGCTAAGTCTACTGAGGCTCCGGCGTGGCTTATAGTCCCTGATAGAGGGGGGTATACCGTTCATCCAGTTCCTGCCCCTCTTTCTACCCCTGCGGATCTTAGTAGAAGTAAGAGAGAGGGTGGCAAAAGTCAGAATCTTATATTATTTATTCGGGGGAATGCCATATCTGGGATCCCTAATATGAGAGGAAGAAGTCAGTTTCCGAAGCCCCCTATTATTATTGGTATTACCATAAAGAAGATTATGACGAAAGCATGTGCAGTAACAATAACATTAAAAAGTTGGTCGTTTCCTATAAAGCTTATTCCAGGCTGTCCTAACTCAATTCGAATTATTATCCTTAGGCTTGCTCCAATTAGTCCTGATCATATTCCTAGAAGGAGGTATAAGGTTCCGATATCTTTGTGATTTGTAGAGAAAAATCAACGCAT